CGTATTTCAAATACTTCGTACAGTACCCAACAAGCTGTTGGGTGTTCTTTTAATGGTTTCAGTACCCGCGGGATTATTAACAGTACCCTTTTTGGAAAATGTTAATAAATTCCAAAACCCATTTCGCCGTCCAGTAGCAACAACCGTCTTTTTGATTGGTACCGCAGTGGCCCTGTGCTTGGGTATTGGAGCAACATTACCTATTGAGAAATCCCTAACTTTAGGTCTTTTTTAAATTGATTCAATTGTCAAATTGTAAAATATGATGACGTGTGTATCTAGGTAGAAGGCGCTTCAAAGTCAAAGTGACTTCTACCTAGATACTTCTATTCAATTAAATTCAGGTCCGAATATCTAAATTTTGCTAAAGGTGCAAACCTTTTCAGTTTTTCTATTTTTTTTTTTTTTTTTTATTCTTTAGAAAAAAAAATGAAATAAATTCAATTGATTTAAAACTTATTTGATTTTTCTTTTCAGTAAATCAATTGTGAAATGCTTTTTTATTTCTTTTCTAGAATGTCCAATATCTGTTTTACATCTTCTATGCGAAAATGTTCCATTTTCAGAAGGCCTTCTTGACTGTTATTCAAAAGGTCGAATAATGTATGTATATTGGACTTTTTAAGACAATTATAGATCCTGGGAGACAATTCTGATTGGTCAATAAAAATGGATTTCAATGCTATTTCTTTTTTCTTTTTCTTTAGTTTAGCCAATCGATCATGAAAAGTAAAAAAAGGTAAAGAAACCTTGTATTGATTGTTCTCTAAATGGAAGTTTTCTTCTGCTGCCTGTAGAAAGGGAATAAATAAATCAATCAAATTTCGGGAGGCTTCACGAAGTGCTTCTTTAGGAGTTAAACTTCCATTTGTCCATATTTCTAGAAAAAGGATCTCTTGTTTTTCATTTTCATTTCCATACGAATGAATACTATGATTCGCATTTCGAACAGGCATGAATGCAACATCTATAGGATAACTCCCGTCTTGAAAGTTATTTGGCGTTTTTATATTATTATATCCTCGATTCTTCTCGATTTGTAATCCAATACACAAATCAATTGGTTCCGTTAGACTAGCTATATGCTGCGTATTATCAACGATTTCTACAGAAGGTGGTAAGAGGATATCTTGAGCAGTTACATATCCAGTACCTTTGACACAAATAAGCGCGTCACGAGTGCCATACATATTACTTCTCAATACAATTTCTTTCAAATTCATTAAAATTTCATGTACTGATTCTTGAATACCTACTATGGTAGAATATTCATGTGGAATTTTCTCAGATTTTGCGCGTGTAATACATGTTGCTTCTGTTTCTCCAAGCAAAGCTCTTCGCATTGCAATGCCTATTGTGTCGGCTTGACCTTTCATAAGTGGAGACAGAACAAAGCGTCCATAATAAAGACGCTTACTGTCTGCTCTTGATTCAACACACTTCCACTGTAGTGTCCGAGTAGATACTTTTACTTTCTCTCGAACCATAATAATATTATTTGATTAGATCTTTGAGTCATTTATTTCTCTTGAGATTTCTTCAATGTTTATTTCTACACCCGTCTTTTTTTAGGGGGTCTGCAGCCATTATGTGGCATAGGGGTTACATCCCGTACGAAACTTAAAAGTATACCACTTCTACGAATAGCTCGTAATGCTGCATCTCTTCCGAGACCCGGACCTTTTATCATGACCTCTGCTCGTTGCATACCTTGATCCGCTACTGCTCGAATAGCATTTCCTGCTGCGGTTTGAGCAGCAAAGGGTGTCCCTCTTCTTGTACCCCTGAATCCACAAGTCCCAGCGGAGGACCAAGAAATCACCCGCCCCCGTACATCTGTAATAGTCACAATGGTGTTGTTGAAACTTGCTTGAACATGAATAACGCCTTTTGGTATTCGACGTGCACTTTTACGTGAACCAATCCGTCCAGTCCTACGTGAAACACTTTTTGATATAGATTTTGCCATATTTTATCATTTCATAAATATAAGTCAGATATATGGATATATCCATTTCATGTCAAAACAGATCTTTTATTTTGATTTGTTCATCGGTTCCTTTAGAGAGTCCCTTTTCGAAAGATTATCCTTGTCTTTGTTTATGTCTCGGGTTGGAACAAATTACTATAATGCGTCCTCTCCTACGGATCAGTCGACATTTTTCACAAATTTTACGAACCGAGGCCCTTATTTTCATAGTTGTTATTCCTTAACTGAATTGCGAATCTACTTATTGGAAGAAAATAAGTCTCTTGAAATTTTTGAACAGTGACTTGTATTCTCATGAAAGGAATGTTGAAAATATCATAAATAATCATTCGAATTCTTGTTGTGGAGTCTATAAATTATACGCCCTCCATTTCTGAACCATAACGACTTACTTCAATTTTGACTCTTTTGGCTCTATTTCCAGGTAGTACACGTAGAAAACTGTGTCGAACTCTTCCTGAAACATAACTTCGAATCTGACTTCAGTATATAAACGAACCCGGAGCATACCATTGGGAAGTGCTTCAGTAATTAAACCTTCATAAATCCATTCATTTTTCTTCTTTCATTCCAGGCAAAACCCCTTGAAGTATCAACTAATGTAGGAGGAGTGATATTAGACAACTTGTCTTTTTTCGTTTTTTTTTCACAAATTAGGAAGTTCCGGATATAATTCGGGTACCAGAAAGATTACCATATATAACACAAAATTTCTCCGCCGATTCTTTCTAGTCGAGCCGTACGGTCTGTCATTATACCCCGAGAAGTAGAGAGAATTACAATCCCCACCCCGTCTAAAATTCTCGGAATTCGTTGATAGTTCGAATAGATTCGGAGACCAGGTCGACTGATTCGTTTTAAATTTAAACAGGTTCTATATGGTCTTTTCCTATTCCTTCTATGTCGTAGGGTTAAAACCAAAAAAGATTTGTTGTTTTCCACAAGTTGCCTTACGTTTTCGAGAAACCCCTCTCGTAAAAGTATTTTAACAATGTTTTCGGTGATGTTAGTAGACGCTACTCGAACCGTTCCTTTTCTATCCCTGTCAGCATTTCGTATATAAGTTATTATGTCAGCAATAGTGTCCTTACCCATGATAAACGCAAATTATTGTTACTTCCGAATTTTTATATAATCAACATGTTCCTTTTTTTTTGTTTTATTTATGAAAATTATTAAAAGTATATGCGTGAGACATAATCTACTAATTTAGCTATTTTAATTAAAGACTATCCCTCTATCGGGATCTCGTATTATAATACCTCAGGCGCTAATGAAACTATTTTAGTAAAATTGAACTGTCTCAATTCCCGTGCGATCGCGCCAAAAACTCGAGTTCCTTTTGGATTTCCTTCTTGATCAATGACAACTGCAGCATTGTCATCATATCGTATTATCATACCGTTGTCACGCTTGAGTTCTTTACAAGTACGTACAATTACAGCTCTGATCACTTCGGATTTTTGTAGAGGTGTATTTGGTACTGCTTCCTTGATCACAGCAACAATAACGTCACCAATATGAGCATATCGGCGATTACTAGCTCCTAGGATTCGAATACACATTAATTTTCGGGCCCCGCTGTTGTCTGCTACATTCAAATGGGTTTGAGGTTGAATCATATCATTTTTTAATCTGTTTTTTTAATGTAAAGTAAAGCAAAGGACGAAGTAAAAAAAAACCTGCAATTGTTTTTTTTATACCCAAGACTTCTTTCCTTTGGTTCAACATTCCTATCCAGAAATAATGAATTGAGTTCTTATAGGCATTTTGGATGCCACTATTGAAATAGCCTTTCGAGCTATATTTTCGGCTACTCCACCCATTTCATAAAGTATTCTACCTGGTTTAACGACAGCTACCCAATATTCGGGGGATCCTTTCCCCGAACCCATACGAGTTTCCGTATGTCTTACTGTAACTGGTTTATCTGGAAATACACGTACCCATATTTTTCCCCCACGACGTACATTTCGTGTCATTGCGCGTCGCCCTGCTTCGATTTGTCTAGATGTGATCCAAGCGGGTTCAAGTGCTTGAAGAGCATATCTACCGAAACAAATATGATTACCTCGATAAGAAATTCCTTTCATTCTTCCTCTATGTTGTTTACGGAATCTTGTTCTTTTGGGGTTATAGTTGATGGGTCTTTCTCAATTCCATCTCTACTACAGAACTGGACGTGAGAATTTCTTCTCATCCAGCTCCTCGCGACTGAAACGACTAAAAAAGATTTTATCCCGATATACATATATTTAATAAAAAGTATACTGAATCGTAGGATTCTTTGAAATTTCATCTAATTAATTTATTAATCTATTCGAAATTTATATATCGTGTTTAGTTAGATCTATATTATAGATTTCTAATTAAACATGTATTCTATTTATACATAATGTCAATGTCGTTTTTTTTATAACGTTATAATGAATCTTTTTTTTTGTTTTGCCTTTTATCATATACGATCGACCAAAATTTATCAATCCAATAAAATAAAACTTTCGCGGGCGAATATTTACTCTTTCAATATCTATTTCAGTTCTAGGGTTAGTCCACGACCTCTCCGAATAAAAGAATAGGTTCCTGATCCGTTCCGCCATCCCGCCCAATGAATTATTAAGATTCATTTTCAATAGAATCTTCTGCATTCACGGGTTCCATCGTTCCCATTGCTTCTTGATTAATGGTTAGGTCTTAATTCTTAATTTTCAAATGGAGTCCTTAATGAAATTTGTTCTTAAGTCAATTTTCTCAGTCTTTATTGGCTCGAGGCTCTTGATTTTTTTTGTTCTATGAGCGGATTCATCTAATTATGGATGAATCTTTATTAATGCTTTATTACATTGCTTTTTTTTGTATGAGATGACTCAGAGACCTTACATATTGGAATTCTATATCAGTGATATTTTCTTTCTCTCTTCTCTCTTTCTCTCATCCTTCCATTTATCCTTATCCGCATACTTTTCTATTTCGCTTCACAACTTATAACTTCATAACGCATAATCAGATT